AAAAAAAAAAAGAATTAAAGAACTTATTTTTAAATTTTTACATATTCATTCAAAAAAAGTTATATGTTTTGACTGAAGTTAGATAATTGAGTTCTTTTTATCTTTCTCTATTTTTGTTCATACCACCTATAATGATTGATAATTCACAAATTTTCAATTGAATTTTTTTAATTCTTGGAACTAGTTATCTTTCTCTATTTCTAAAAAAAAAAATTCAATTGAAACTTAGGGAAGTACTTTAGAAACATATGTATAAAAAAACATATTTTATTGAGTCCCTTCATGCCTACTATAACTAGTTATTTCGGTTTTCTACTAGCAGCTTTAACTATAACCTCGGTTCTATTTATTGGTCTAAGCAAAATACGACTTATTTGAAATTAATTGAATGCAGATTTGTTTATAAAAAAGTATTTCGGTGGTATTTCATATGTTCGATAGTTCCTTACCGTGTTAATTACCCAATTTTGGTCGTTGAGCTTCATCGGCAATACAGATTAAGAGCTAGGAATAGATAGTACCTCTCTTTTCTCCCTTTCAAAAATGAAAACAAAAGAAAATTGAAATGATTGAAGTTTTTTTATTTGGAATCGTCCTAGGTCTAATTCCTATTACTTTGGCTGGATTATTCGTAACTGCTTATTTACAATACAGACGTGGTGATCAGTTGGACTTTTAATTAATTAACATCTCGTTTTTTTTACTGACCTCCTTCTTGCTTTCCTATGCGGGAGGTCTAATTCAGATTGCTGCTCCGTAATTTTCGAACAGTGGAATTTTGACACAATCTAATAAACAAGAGTGAAACCACGCTCTGTAGGATTTGAACCTACGACATTGGGTTTTGGAGACCCACGTTCTACCGAACTGAACTAAGAGCGTTTTGCTTTTTTTTTCTAAAAAACGAAAAGGCTAGAAAGAGGGCATTCTTTAACCCGACTCGGTTTTGTCCGTATATACTATATTATACATAGTATATCATAAATTTCAGAATTATATGTATGTCCGATTTTATTAAAAAAATTTCTCAAAATAGATACCTCGTTACTGCTCTTCTGAGCAGTAATAGGTAGGGATGACAGGATTTGAACCCGTGACATTTTGTACCCAAAACAAACGCGCTACCAAGCTGCGCTACATCCCTTTCAATTGGTTTACAGTGTCATTGTAGAGAATTCCTGTCTTGTTTTCCACATCCTTCTTCTTTTTTATTGGTATATCAAATTCATTTCTTTTTTTTTTTTTTCTCATATTTCTCATATCAGATAACAAAGATATAATTCAAAAATTGACTTTTTTTTACAAAAATTCTCTCAATTTCAATTTTACATAAATAGGCGTTTACGTTTTCAAATGGAATCTATAAGATCATTCTAGTACACAATATTAAAATTTTAATTTTGAAAGCGGGGGGACGGAAGTTACGTATACAAATACAAGAACTTCTTAATTACATGTACATCTGTAGTTATATATATTACTATATATAATGTAATACAATAAAGAAGAAAGAAGGAGGATTTCAAATGCGAGATCTAAAAACATATCTTTCCGTAGCACCGGTACTAAGTACTCTATGGTTCGTTTCGTTAGCAGGTTTATTAATAGAGATTAATCGTTTATTTCCAGATGCATTAACATTTCCTTTTTTTTGATTCTAGTTATTAACATCAGAAAGGGGTGAAAAATTTAGAGATACAATCAACGATCGGGGACTAATCCCCCCCCACCTTTTCTAATTCGTTTTTTAGAATAAATAAATTAGAAAAGGTGGAGGGGGTCATAAAAACGAGGGTTCAGGATCCAATTAAATTAGTAAATAGAACGAAAAAAAGTGTTGCTAGGGAAAGAGTATCCTATGAGATACTTAAAAACAATACTGTACAAAGATTTTAAATATCGTTTTCACAAAATCATTGTATTACTTATTATTATTTTTTTTTTTATTACTAATTAATAAAATATTCATTGCAACGAAATATTTCAGAATTTTTTTTAGTTAACAGCTTCTATTTTTTTTGTTCTTTCTGGATCCTAAAAAGAAAATAGAAGATTGAGGTGAATCATAAATCCAAAGGAGGTTTCATGGCCAAGGGTAAAGATGTTCGAGTAACAATTATTTTGGAATGTACCAGTTGTGTTCGAAATGATATTAAGAAAGAATCCGCGGGAATTTCCAGATATATTACTCAAAAGAATCGGCATAACACCCCTAGTCGATTGGAATTGAGAAAATTCTGTCCCTATTGTTATAAACATACAATTCACGGGGAAATAAAGAAATAGATCAAATTGAGTGCTTGTATTTAAGAACAGGAATAATGCTAGTATCTATATATTATTACATATATATAAATATAAACAAATAAATCAATAGAAAGAAATCTAATCCTATATTCTTAATTCGATATAGAAAATAGAAACTCTATCCTATATAGAAATAGAAATAGTTTTGATTTTGATCCGACCAAAATTAGGATTTTAGAGATAAGGACTAAAAAATTATGAATAAATCTAAGCGACTTTTTACTAAATCCAAGCGATCTTTTCGTAGGCGTTTGCCCCCGATCCAATCGGGGGATCGAATTGATTATAGAAACATGAGTTTAATTAGTCGATTTATTAGTGAACAAGGAAAAATATTATCTAGACGGGTGAATAGAGTTACTTTAAAACAACAACGATTAATCACTATTGCTATAAAACAAGCTCGTATTTTATCTTTGTTACCTTTTCTTAATAATCAGAAACAATTTGAAAGAAGTGAGTCGACCCCTAGAACTACTAGCCTTAGAACTAGAAAAAAATAGACTTATTCTGGAATTGAATAACAATTCCAATCTGAAGGAATTAAAAAAGAGATTAATGTTTTGTTCAAAAAATCCAATCAAGAATCAAAATTAGATTGTTACGTCTGTGTCTATCATAAAAAAAAAAAAAGAAAAGAATCGTCGAAAAGAAAAAGAATACCTCGTTTTTTAGCGATTATATACTCTCGTTTTGTTTTGACGATTTTTTTTATAATACTAATTTCTACTCTACCTTCCCCGAGCTCATTCTCCTTAGAACTCTATTTCAAATATTTTCGTGTATTTCTTTCCAATCCCCTTATTTTTTTATGTCATTCGAAATTGTATAAAGACAACTCCTATTTAATAGAGCTATTTGTGCAAGTATTTTCCGATTAAGAAGTAATTGCTTCTTGTACAGATTGTGTATGAATTGGTTATAACTATAGAATACCCCCATTTCGTGAATTACGGCATTTATTCGAGTGATCCATAAACGGCGAAAATCTCTTTTTCTTTTACCCCTATCCCGATGAGCCGAAACTAAAGCTCTTATTCTCTGTTGAGTCATAGTTCGTGTAAGTCGTGAATGAGCCCCTCGAAAGCTTGATGCAAATAAACGAAGTTTTGTTCTACGCCTCCGAGCTATATATCCGCGTTTAATTCTAGTCATTGAATAAATCAAACTTTGATGAATAACTAATTCTTTTTTTTTTTTTAGTTATTCTTTTCCCCTTTACTAGTCTATTAATAACCAAACGAATTATTCCAATGTATAAAAAAAATTCCAATGGCTTTTGCTACTCTAACCTTCCCCACCACTATTTTTTGCTAGGTATTTTCCTTTGCTTTGAAAGGATAAATTCCCTTGATATAAAAAATAGAATAACTACAAAAAGTAGTAAATAGAATTGGATAAATAGTGGGTTCCATCGTTTCTATGGTTACTTCTAAAACGGTGAGGTCCTCTCTATACACCGGAGCTCCTTCTTTTAATTAATCAATACTATTGGTAACTTGTACAATTCACATTCTTTGGCTCTACCCCCATGAATATTCCAGTAATAGGTCTTTCACAATGAGATCCCCTTTATACAGTAACGGTATTTCATTTTTAAAATTGATTAGGTCATTTACCCTGTTAGTCCGTTCTTTTCTTTCAAGAGTGGAATCTTTTTTCTAAAAAATGGAATTTCCCCCGCTTAATGGATAATCATTTGTTATCATTGGGGGTTTTCTAAAAAATGGAGTTGATTGGATTTGCACCACTGTAAACCATAAGTTTCAGACACAATAGAATATATGAACGATCTATATTTTTTAAATAATGAATCGAGTTCCGCCATTCTATTTTATTCACAGGTACTGATCCTTGATATTTCAAAAAGAATTTCCTTTTTATTTTTTATGTCTCAGTCTATGATCTAAACGAGTCGCACATACACCCGAGTACATGTTCCTCGTCGCTGAGGGCATCCCCGAAGCGCTGGGGATTTCGTGACGTTTCGGATTGGCTGTCTTGTATTTCTAATAAGTTGTTTAATGGTTGGCATACGGAATCATATAAATAATGGGCTGGTTTAGATTAGTTCTAACCGGCTAATTCTGAATTACTTCTCGTCAAGATTCTCTTCAATAAAAAAAAATATTGAAGAGAATATGAAACTAAACCTTTAATCTAAAAAGATATAAAATTAGAAATTGTAGATTTGCATGAAATCGCTCCTTTTTTTTATTGAACCGCTACAAGATCAACAATTCCATGAGCTTGGGCTTCTGTTGCTGACATAAAAACATCCCTTTCCATGTCTTCGGATACAACCCATATAGGTTTGCCCGTTCTTTGTACATAAACCCTTGTGATGGTTTCGCGAAGTTTTAGTAATTCTTCCGCTTCCAAGATAAATTCTCCCGTTTGTGCCTCATAAAACGAACTAGCGGGTTGGTGGATCATTACCCTGATGATATAATAGAAAAGGTTTTTCTATTTCGCAGAATGAGGCGGGATAACAAAAAAACAAAACGAGAAAATTGAATAACCGTACAGGCTTTTTTTGTGCATACGGCTCCACAATGGAATTGACTTTTCCTTTTGGCGAAAGAAAACAAAATAGAGGTTATATTATACGCAGATCCAGAAATCATCCAATTACCATCCTTCTTTTTTTGTAGGAGTTAAAAAAATACTATGATGGTTCCGTTGCTTTATATATCATTTTTTTGATTCGTCTATGATTTAGCAATCCCAAAGTGTCTTTTTTTTATAAATTTTGTAAATAAGCTTCCGGTGTGAAAACAAAGTTTGTGACGCTGAAATGTGCCCAAATAGGTAAGATATCATTTGAAATACCTCTTCCTTATCTCATACTACTCTTTCAATATATAATCTAATTTTTTTGAATCTAAAAAATTTCATATTGAATTCGAAGTGCCATGCTATTATTACTTAACTAATTCATATTTCCGATGGCGAAGGCATAGTACTTTTTTCTCGAAAAAAAAACTCATTGGCGCCAAGCGTGAGGGAATGCTATACGTTTGGTAATTTCTCCTCCGACCAGGATAAAGGATGCTATTGAAGCGGCCAATCCCATGCATATTGTCTGTACATCGGGTCGCACAAATTGCATAGTATCATAAATAGCCATTCCAGATATTACCCATCCACCAGGCGAGTTGATAAACAAATAAAGATCTTTGGTATCTTTTTCTATACTGAGATATATCATAAGACTAATAAGTTGATTCGAGATTTCGGTATCAACCTCTTGGCCTAAAAAAAATAATCTTTCTCGATAAAGTCGGTTGATTAGGATAAAATTTTATTCCTTAGGAGCCGTACAGGCACCTTTTGGTGCATACGGTTCAACAAAAATTATGAAAAAATCAATGTGTCGATTCCAACCTCTCCTTTTTTCATAGAAGGTTTTTCTTTCTAACTTATAACGGAAGGGCTTGCTCCCAAAAGTAAAAGAAAAATTGAGTTTTGTCGCCTTTTATTAGATATTAGAATCCTCTAATAAAACGATTGATTAAGCCTGTGAGACTCATTTGATTCATTGATATGTTTTTACATCGAGATTCAGTTGAAATGGCGATGGTTTTTTCTTGTTCCTGAACGGGCTTCTTCCTTTTTTTATTCCATTTTTTAGGTTTATGCTCTACCCCGAGTAAAAGGAAAAATTTGCCCGATTTTGATTTGCACATATAGGACAAATGAACCAAATACCGCGTCTTTTTTTACTACTCCTTCTTTTTTTTTTCAATTCATTTCTTTCACATGTCTTCTGTCAAATAGTCAACAAATTTTGAATTATATTATTTGATTTGAGCAACAGTTTTAGATCACCCTGTTTCAATTTTTTATAGAATTTTTATCAGAATTTTGCATATCATATAAGTAGTAATTATAAAAATATTATATATTAATTATCAATTGGGTTTTTGCTAAACGGAGCCTGGATACTTCATTTTATTAGTCCGATCACGTAAACCATAAAAAATTTTTGATAATCTAATATCAATCTAAATACTCCCTGCATTTAATTCCACTTTATTTTTTGCGCTTCGCATTACAAATTTTTGATAATTCAATCAATCTTTTTGAGCGAAACAGAGGATATCTCGATCGAGGGAGAAAATGGGGAAATCCCATATAGCCCGATATATCTGACAAGTCGCACTATATGTCAACCCAAGATGTATCTCCTTCTCCAGGACTTCGAAAAGGTACTTTTGGAACGCCAATAGGCATGAAATGAAAAAAAAAGAGAATGAAGTTCTCTATGTCACTTTGATGTGGAAACGTAAGATTGGGGTTTCGGTTTTTAAGACTATTATCTTTTTTTCCTACTTTATTAATATTAATCATATTTAAATTAATGATATTTAATACATTAAGTTGAATAAGCTAAAATATAATATAAAATAAAAGGAAAGTAAGAGAGAATGAATAAAACTAAAGGGATTTTTTTACGAACGGGTTTCCGAATGAGCAACAACAATAGCTATCTTGGTTCATATAAAATAGGATTCACCCCCATTGCGTATTGGTACTTATCGGATATAGAATAGATCCGCTTCCCTTTTTTCTATGAATTGAATTGTTCCATTATTACTAACAGAATAGAACAAATATTAATCCTTTCTCCGAAATAATTGGGGGGTACGTAGCATAGTTTTTTCCAATGCAATAAAGTTACATAGTGTCTATTTTTCGTTGATAAAGGGGTATTTCCATGGGTTTGCCTTGGTATCGTGTTCATACTGTTGTATTGAATGATCCCGGTCGTTTACTTTCTGTTCATATAATGCATACTGCTCTGGTTGCTGGTTGGGCCGGCTCGATGGCTCTATATGAATTAGCTGTTTTTGATCCCTCCGACCCCGTTCTTGATCCAATGTGGAGACAAGGTATGTTCGTTATACCTTTCATGACTCGTTTAGGAATAACCAATTCGTGGGGTGGTTGGAATATTACAGGAGGGACTATAACGAATCCGGGTCTTTGGAGTTACGAAGGGGTAGCCGCTGCACATATCGTGTTTTCTGGCTTGTGCTTCTTGGCAGCTATTTGGCATTGGGTATATTGGGATCTAGAAATTTTTTGTGATGAACGTACAGGAAAACCTTCTTTGGATTTGCCCAAGATTTTTGGAATTCATTTATTTCTTTCAGGAGTGGCTTGCTTTGGTTTTGGCGCATTTCATGTAACAGGATTATATGGTCCTGGAATCTGGGTATCCGACCCTTATGGACTAACCGGAAAGGTCCAACCCGTAAACCCGGCGTGGGGCGTGGAGGGTTTTGACCCTTTTGTTCCGGGAGGAATAGCCTCTCATCATATTGCAGCAGGGACGTTGGGTATATTAGCGGGCCTATTCCATCTTAGTGTTCGTCCGCCTCAACGTCTATACAAAGGATTACGTATGGGCAATATTGAAACCGTCCTTTCCAGTAGTATTGCTGCTGTCTTTTTTGCCGCTTTTGTTGTTGCTGGAACTATGTGGTATGGTTCTGCAACTACTCCCATCGAATTATTTGGTCCTACGCGTTATCAATGGGATCAGGGATACTTTCAACAAGAAATATATCGAAGAGTTAGTGCTGGATTGGCTGAAAATCAAAGTTTATCAGAAGCTTGGGCTAAAATTCCTGAAAAATTAGCTTTTTATGATTATATTGGTAATAATCCAGCAAAAGGTGGGTTATTCCGAGCGGGTTCAATGGACAATGGGGATGGAATAGCTGTTGGATGGTTAGGCCACCCCGTCTTTAGAAATAAAGAAGGGCGTGAACTTTTTGTACGTCGTATGCCTACTTTTTTTGAAACATTTCCAGTTGTTTTGGTAGACGGAGACGGAATTGTTAGAGCCGACGTCCCGTTTAGAAGGGCAGAATCAAAATATAGTGTCGAACAAGTAGGTGTAACTGTTGAGTTTTATGGTGGTGAACTCAATGGAGTGAGTTATAGTGATCCCGCAACTGTGAAAAAATATGCTAGACGGGCTCAATTGGGTGAGATTTTTGAATTAGATCGTGCGACTTTGAAATCCGATGGTGTTTTTCGTAGCAGCCCAAGAGGTTGGTTTACGTTTGGCCATGCTTCGTTCGCTCTACTTTTCTTCTTTGGACACATTTGGCATGGTTCTAGAACCCTCTTCAGAGACGTTTTTGCTGGTATTGATCCAGATTTGGATGCTCAAGTGGAATTTGGGGCATTCCAAAAACTTGGAGATCCAACTACAAAACGACAAGCAGTCTGATGCAACATTGCTTTTTTTCTTCTAGTTTCTGTTTGCGATTTTATTTACTAGGTAGGGTACTGTAGGAATCTTTATTTAAATCGCTACCGTTTCTTTGACTCTTTTTCTTTCTTTATCCAGAGGGATACCCCCAAGTAAACAAAACAGGTATGAAAGCTATAATTGTAAACCACGATCAAATTTATGGAAGCATTGGTTTATACATTTCTCTTAGTATCCACTTTAGGGATAATTTTTTTCGCTATTTTTTTTCGGGAACCACCTAAAATTGAAACTAAAAAATGAAATAATTTTTCATTATCTTCATTGACGTAATCAGCCTCCAAATATTTGGAGGCTGATTACGTCAACTAGTCCCCGTGTTCCTCGAATGGATCTCTTAGTTGTTGAGAGGGTTGCCCAAAGGCAGTATATAGAGCATACCCAGTAAAACTTACAAGTAACCCAGATATAAAGATGGCGACTAGGGTTGCTGTTTCCATTATTATAGAATTGAAAGACCACACTGGATCTATGCTAAGATCATTTATTTACAACGGAATGGTATACAAAGTCAACAGATCGTAATGAATACAAAATAAGATTTATGGCTACACAAACTGTTGAGGATAGTTCTAGATCTGGTCCAAGAAGCACTACTGTAGGGAAGTTATTGAAACCATTGAATTCCGAATATGGTAAAGTCGCTCCTGGATGGGGAACGACCCCTTTGATGGGTGTTGCAATGGCTCTATTTGCGGTATTCCTGTCTATTATTTTGGAGATTTATAATTCTTCTGTTCTACTGGATGGAATTTCAATGAATTAGACTGAGAAGAATCTTGAAGTTATAGCTTTTAGCTCGATACAAAAAAGTAAAATATGTAGGTCTAACAATTTTAGCCTATTCGCCTTTGGTAGTTCGACCGCAAAATTTTTTTCTGCATTGTATATTTCCGGAATATGAGTGTGTGACTTGTTAGAATTGACCCTATGGATAGTACAGAGAATGAGGTCTGTCATCTTTATCAAGATGGTTTTACTTCGTCGGATATTCATTCGAGTATCTGGAGCACGAAATAGATCAAATAGATCACAAAGTATTCGAACTATGATTCATACTTAATACTCAGACCTCGTAGCCGGACTTCTTTCCGTTCTATCTTATAAACTTTAATAAATCAAAATATTTTTCTGCTTTTAAACTCTTATTTGGATCAAAGGACAAACGCTTCTTTGTATTTTATGTTTTTAGTCATTATAGCTATTTTTTTGATTGAATAAGTGATGATCCAATGGTTCTCACTCAGTGAACTTTGGACTTTGAAGGTTTCATTGAATTATCGTGGTTCTCGTATGAATCTGAGGTTTCAATTGATTAGTTAAGTAGGGTCTTAACAAGAGAATTCCTATCAATAATAAAGAAAACAAGAAGAAATCCCTATCCCCGTTCCATACAAATACCAA